GTTCCAACCAATAAGAATCCTAATGAACCTAAAAAAAGGATAAAGGCCCAGCAAAAATTACTTGTTTTTCGAGCCCCCTTTATAAGTTCTATCCATATATGTTCTGATCGCCAACCCATACTTGATTTGATTGCATTTTATTGGAATTGAGAAAATAGCCCAAATGAATTTGACTTTACTCTTTTTGTTTCCGAAATAGCTCTCATCAACTAGCACTATTTTGATGTGAGCCTTTAGGAATAATTCATCAAATTAATTGGTTATATCTAAAAAAAGAACATCCCCTTCATATGATCCTAACTAGAGATATCGATATACATATGGATACAGTACAGAGACTTCCATCCGCCAATTTGAGTCTATTTGAAAATAGCTCGAATGCATTTCCCCATATATAATTTTCTCGATGCATAAGCATAAAAACTCTTTCATTTAGGGTGCGGCAAAAGCGGCAGTCACATGGTATACCATATTCCACTAAATAGATATTAGTGTTAGGATACAAGTCTAAGTTTTGAAAAAAAAAGATGAGATTTTGTCCTATCGAATTTAAACAATCTTGTTTTTTTGAATATGAAGAGATAAAGAAGCCATTGCTATTGCCGGAAATACTAGGCCTACTAAAGGCACAAAAATACAGGGAAAGTTGAAAGTTATCATAGAATGAATATCTCGATTTACTATATTGTATTATACTTAATTTATATATTGTTATAAAAATATCTTGTAATAATTATAATATTCGAATTAATAATTTGAAATTAATATCGAATAATATAAAATCGAATTAATTATGAAATTAATATTCAAATTATTTCGTTTGATAATTTATTAATTATAATTACAATAGATTGAAGTATATATATAACTTAGTATATATACTAAGTGCTAAGGACTACTAAGTGCAAGGACTCAAGGAATGTAGAACTAAAAAAATGTACTTATTTTTCTTTTCTTTCCGCATGAAAGACAAGATATCTATAATAAAAAATTTTCTTATTCTTCTTCTTTTGTTCGTCTTTTCTGCTTCTTTTGTTCTTGTCTTCTAATTTAATAAAGAAGACTTTTTTTACAACTTACCGAAAGATTTGTTAGAATCCGATCCAACAGGTATTCTTAGTCAAAACGGGATTCTCGGGAGATATAAAAAGAGACAAAAATCTATATTTTGCTTCACAGCTTAGAATCCAATTGGTTTTTCTTTTGTTTATGCAAAACAGATTTCAGTTGCTACAATGATATGATCAACATATCCTATCTTGACTGGTTTTTTGGATCCAGATAATGCGAAGTGATGAGTTGGTTATTAGTTCTATAGTTATTAGTTCATACTATGGGGAATCTTTTTTGAATCCTAAGCCTAAAAAAACCAACGAGTCACACACTAAGCATAGCAATTATATCAAAAAGTCAATCGAATTTTTATTCAACCCTATAGAATTAAGAGCTTATTTGTTTGTTTTGATTGAAGAGAAAAAAATGAAAGAGACAAAGAAAGGTTTCTTATTATTTTTTTTTTGAATAGAAAAATCCAATTAGATTATTGTTCTTATCTAATTCGAACAACAATCAATCGGATTTAAATTCCCTTATTCTAAGGTAAAAGTATACCTTAGAAAAAAACTGCATATATTTGGGTAGATCCCTCTTATATACTTTCGAAAATCCTACTTCCAAAGACCTTGGAAGTAGGATTTACTTCTAAAAATCGAGACGTTCATCGAATCTGAATAAGATATCGATAAATTCGCTAAGAGCGGCAGACGACTTTAATTCGTCTGGAAGTAGTATCTGCCCGGGAGTTGGGCTGGTTAACAGCCCCGTAATGAATTGATCTAAAACGTCCTCCCGTATAGACTGTAGCTTTAGGCCCGCCCATTTTTGTCTCCAAATGGCGACAATGAAAAAGGATTTCGTAAAGAGCTGAATATATGCAGCTCCCATCGAAAGTAGTTTTTCCATTTCAGAAGTATCCGGGTCGTTTGCATTTCGTACATGCCCCGCTATACAGTCGTAACGAGTCAGATGCCGAAGGGCTGTGACATAGCCTAGTAGGTCACCCGCAGCGGTCTGCATTTCCTCGAGATTTTGATTCGGATGTTCATCTTGAATCAAAATTAGCGATTTTTTGAACCAATCCCGGTATTGGTCCAATATAGCAAACTCCTCGTCTACGAATAGAAACTTTTTGGAAATCTCGCCACGTTCTATCCAGTAGAAGATGAACATCCGCAAATAATGCGGAAAATACGGAAAATTCTTGAGGGAATTTTGCGTAGAATCGGGTTTCATGAGTTTCTCTTGGAAAACCGGATCAATTTCGGATTTCCTATTATTTAGAACGTTTTCGAAACGATCTAACATTTTTTTCAATTTTTCTAAATGATTATTCCAATTTTCTTCATTTTCGGAATCGTTTTCTTCATTTTCTGAATCTTCAGGATTGCCCTCAGATTCGTTCAAACAATTTCTTAAACAAATAATGGTTCGATTGCCCGGGATGGAGTTAGACTTTGTATATTGCGCCTTTAACACAGCGGTGGCGGTGGTAAATAGTGTGTAGCTACTGAAACTTAAAACGCGAACTTTTCTTTTCTTTAGCATAAGGGTCGCCTCCTACTAATGAATTATAAGTATCTATATTTTGTATTAACGACGAGATCGCTTATCGACTTTCGTATGTTTTTGGAAATTCGAAGTAGGTGCAAATTCTCCCAACTTGTGACCTACCATACCATCTGTTATATAAATAGGTAAATGTTCTTTTCCATTATGGATAGCAATAATATGGCCGATCATTGCGGGTATAATGGTAGATGCCCGGGACCAAGTTTTTATTATTTCTTTTTCTTCTATATAGATTTCGAATTTCTTTTTCTATGGAATTTTTATATTAATATTCCAATTAATATGTGGTCTAACCTTCCCGACCACAATTTTTCTTTTAAAAAAGGCATTTTACCAATTACTTGTTGACTTGGTTGAATCCAATTCATCAATCAAGCAAAGGAAAGAGTGTAATTGATTAACAGATATATCAAATGGAGAATTCTTTTTAAATAAAAACGTGGGAGGATTAGATCGAATGCTCCCTGCGTGAATAAAAATTCGGTCTGTTGGACACCTTCAGGGACTTCTATATTCAACGTTTGTTCAATTACTCTTTTACCCGCAAATGCAATGGTGGCCTCGGGTTCGGCAATAACGACCTTACCCAACATACCAAAACTAGCTGTTACCCCACCAGTAGTAGGAGATGCGAGGATTGATATATAAAATCGTTTGGCATCTAATTGATAATTATATAACGCACAAGCTATTTTACCCATTTGCATCAAGCTGAAACTTCCTTCGTGGATACGTGCACCCCCAGAAGCACACACTATAATAAGAGGTAGAAATTCTCGGGTAGCATACTCGATCAAACGGGTAATTTTTTCTCCGACTGCAGATCCCATAGTCCCCGCTATAAACTGAAAATCCAGAACTCCAAGTGCTAAGGGAAGACCATTTAGTTCGCCTATGCCTGTTTGAATAGCCTCCGGTAATCCTATCTCGCTTTGATTAGAATTGAGACGCTCTTGATAAGTCTGGTCGTCTTCTTCTGAATCGAGACGATCTTGATCAGTCTTCTCTTTTTCTTCGGAAGATATTTTCTCTTCTTCTTCTAAATCGAGACGATCTTGATAAGTCTGTTCGTCTTTTTCTGAATCGAGAAGATCTTGATCAGTCTTCTTTTTTTCTTCGGAAGAGATCTTCTCTTCTTCTTCTAAATCGAGAAGATCTAGATAAGTCTTCTCTTTTTCTTCGGAAGATATTTTCTCTTCTTCTTCTAAATCGAGACGATCTTGATAAGTCTGTTCGTCTTTTTCTGAATCGAGAAGATCTTGATCAGTCTTCTCTTTTTCTTCGGAAGAGATCTTCTCTTCTTCTTCTAAATCGAGAAGATCTAGATAAGTCTGGTCGTCTTCTTCTGAATAGAGAAGATCTTGTTTTTCTGAATCGAGACGATCTTGATCAGTCTTCTCTTTTTCTTCTGACGAGATCTTCTCTTCTTCTTCTAAATCGAGACGATCTTGATCAGCCTTTTCTTTTTCTTTTTTTAATTGTATTCGTAATTCTAGTTCTATGTACACTTTTTTGAGTTCAGCTTCCCATTCACTGAGGTCCAGTTTAAAAGGCTCCTTTTTTTCTTCGAAATCCCATTCAATGACCAGAGAGACCATGTCTTCATCCATAGGAACCCAAGTGTCTGGATCAATCAAAAGGTCAATTCTATCCGAACTATTCATTTCCACATGATATTCGCAACATTCACAAATATACATTTTTGAATTAAAAAGTGGCTTATAATTTAAACCATAACAAACGTCGCATTGAACCCACAAATGCCTATATTTGTGGAATCCACCAGGATTATTATCGCTTTCTTTATCATTTTCTTTTTCATTTTTACTTTCATGATCATCGTCATCACCGGCATGCCACCCACAGTCATCCCACCTAGGGTCTTCCTGGGCATCCCACCCCTCGGGATTATCCCAATTATCTAAATTCGCGGAGATTCTTGTATTAATACAACCTAATAAAATAGAAAAACGAAGGAAGGGAACCATGGTAAAGAAATTACCAAGCGTGGTCTTATCAATGGCACTGAATTTTAATTTAGTGCCATAAGTATTAGATAAATAAACTAATTTTTTGTTTTGCATAGAAATAGAATAGGAAGGGTTCACGAAAATTTTCAAAGTAAATACTTATTAAAAGTCAAAAAAGAAGACATATTCCTTCCACCTGTACCCAGGCGCTTCATATTCGCCCGGAGATTGTCTGTCTTTAATAATGAAGAAAATTGTGTAGGGTTGTATAGATCTCGATCAAATCTATATACGCCAACTCTTCTGAGTCTACAAATTTCCTCCACTTCAAACTTTTAGGATTATCTATGATGATTAGAAGATCCTCGATGGTATAGATCTTTTCTTCTATGAGGAAACTAGTTATTCGGGTAGATAACCTCAATTCTGAAATAAAGAAAAAAGCCGGGTCTTTTCTTTTTCTAGAGATATAGACTATCAACCTACACCACCACGGTTCCATTTTCAGTTTATCAAAGTTACAATAGAATAAGGCCGTTAAAGCCCAGGAATTATCAACAAATTCTTCTATTTGTCTGATAATTTCCTCTTTGTCTTCCAAATCTTCGATCTCTAAGAGTTCCTCGCGAGTGTAGAGTCCTAATAGTATTAACTTATCAAGAAAAACGATTTTTTTTTTATCAAAAAGTACATCAGTAATTCTTTTAGATAAGCCGAATTCGCGGACAAGCATATATCGCAGATCCCCTTTTTCAAAAAAAAGAAGATGGCGAATTTTTTTCTTTATTCTAATCCAGTTTTTACAAAAAAAACATAAACAAGCCAGAAAAATTAAAATTAAAATATTTGAGACTTTCCAATTTTTTAAAATAAATCTTTGTAAACATAACAAATATTTTAACAAATATTTTAGTGGAACAAAAATTTTTGGTTTCACAAAAACATTTATGATGGTTTTCTTTCTCAGATGAATTATTTTCATCACTGTCAGCGGCTTGTTTATGAGATACTTATCGTATGTCATAAATTTCCCACTATGGTGTATTATATAATGTCTTACTATCGAATTTCTAAGTAGGAAACATTGAATCTTCATATTTTCTAATATGAGACTCTCTTTGATTAAAAATTTTCGCGCCATATTTACCCCCTATGGTTTTATAAGTTTTATTGGTTTTATTTTTTTTTTTCTTTTTTCTTTTTCTTTTTTATTATCTTTTTTTTCATTTCTATCATGAAAATTTTCCTATTTTTTAGTATCCGCTTTTTTATTATCTTCTTTGGATTTTTTTTTTCTTTTGCATAGAAATAGCATAGCAAGGGTTCTTTTCGGGTTCACGAAAATTTTCAAAGTAAATACTTACTAAAAGGAAAAAAAAAGACATAATACATGGATTCAGTTTAATAATAAGTACATCAGCTCGATGATAAGCCGAATTTGCGAAGAGGTCGTCGACACCAATATTATAAACTTCTCATATATTGATTGTCAAGTATATCATTGATCACATATGTCATTATAATCAATTCTTAAATAATATGGATTCGAATCTAATCGCCCTATAGAAATATTAATATACAGATTTCATTTCAATTGGAATTTGGTTATTCACCATGTACGAGGATCTCTACTAAGCATCCATGGCTGAATGGTTAAAGCGCCCAACTCATAATTGGAGAGTTCGTAGGTTCAATTCCTACTGGATGCATGCTAATGGGACCCTCTACTACGTCTATAGAAATATCTGATTCTCTATCTTATTGTATATATATAGATTAATATTGTAATGTAATGTAATGAATATTCTGACTTATAGCTTTCTTGTTCGTCTCCTAAGTATAAGATAGAGATATATTTCTTTATTTCGAATTTCTTTATATACGATTTTCATTTATTTATATACGATAGGTCCCGTTTGGTTTGGTTCTCTTTGGGATGAGAAATGGCCTACTTAACTCAGTGGTTAGAGTATTGCTTTCATACGGCGGGAGTCATTGGTTCAAATCCAATAGTAGGTAGAACTTATTAGATACCAGAGTCAATGGTATCTAATAAGTTTTTCTACTGCCCTTCTTAATTTATTTTTGATTTTTCTTTTTTCGTTCCATTAAAATCGCAATCGACTACGAAATGAAAATTTTGTAGTCGATTCTCTTCCTAGTCGGAAAATATCTCCCATTCTTCTTCTTCTTCTTCTAAATCGGAATCGGAATCGGAATAGTTTGTTTCCCACCAGTCGAATCCTTCTTCTACGCGTAAGCCTTCTTCCCAATTCATTTTTTCTTCGAGTAAGGAAATTAGCTTCTCATATTCGAATAAGTCGCTTTGTTCGCCCGAAAGAGGTGGTAATAGAAAGAGATATATGAGTATTCGTATTATTAGTCTGATAAGTCGATCCTTTTCTGTATTCTGAAAATACCTTATAGGTGGTAATAGAAAGAGATATATGAGTATTCGTATTATTAGTCTGATAAGTCGATCCTTTTCTGTATTCTGAAAATACCTTGGCATTTTTGGTACCTCGATGGTTCTGGGGATAAAATTGTATAGTTCTAGACCTGGGTAATAGTTAGTGATACGATGATACTGTATAAGGAAAAAAAAAGACATAATACATGGATTCAGTTTAATAATAAGTACATCAGCTCGATAAGCCAATTTGCGAAGAGGGATATATCGTGGATACACTATATGTTGTAAACTTTTTTTTTATTAATTGTCAAGTATATCATCGATCACATATCTAATTATAATCAATTCTATTTCTTTTTTTATAAAAAAAATCTAAACTTTTTATATAGGAATTGTCAAGTATATGATCTATCATATATCAGATTATAATCGATTCTTAAATAATATGGATTCGAATCTAATCGCCCTATAGAAATATTAATATACAGA